AATTGCGTCCAATAGGATTTGAACCTATACCAAAGGTTTAGAAGACCTCTGTCCTATCCATTAGACAATGGACGCTTTTCATTCCAATTTTCCTATTTCTTGTTCGGAAAAATAGTTGAACCAATTCCGGGAATTCCGTATTCAAGTCAATGATGCATTACATTAATTATATTCATAAAATTTTTTATAAAATAATAAAAATCTCAAAATATTTAATTCTATTTTTTTCTTATTTCTTATTAATTTAATAAAAAAATAAAGTAAAAGCGGGTAGCGGGAATCGAACCCGCATCGTTAGCTTGGAAGGCTAGGGGTTATAGTCGACGTTGATTCATCATTTTTAACGTCTCTAATTCAAAACTGAACGTGAAACTTTGGTTTCATTCGGCTCCTTTATGGAAGATGTATAAATTCCTATATTAAGACATGAACGAAAAAAAAAAAATTCCACCCATAACATCTATGTCAGCTTTTCTGTCTGAATGTATTCAGAACAACCCGCTTTCTAGACGATCCCTATAGAAAAGAGGGGGATTATATTATAACAACCTTTCTAGTTACTTCGTTCTCTATTTCTATGTGAGAGAATCCTTAGGAAAAGCATTTTGTTTCTACCGAGCTAAAACAATTTGTCGATGTCTCTAGTAAACCAAAGTCATTGTTTAATAGCCATTTTGCTTCAATTTCCGTAATACAAATTCCAAATTAAAGATTTAGTTACGATTAGAAAGCCACTTTCTATCTTTATCCATGGATCCTTTACTCATACTTATTCAATTAGAAGTATTGATCTAATAAAAAAAAATTATGTTTCGTAATCTCATAATCCAATTTTTCAATTTTTAATTGATTCTTGGATACAAATCACGAGAATGTATATTCTTCCTCGAATTTTTCATTGAGAGGTAAAGGATTAAATCCTTTTAAGAAATAAAGTTTTTGGTCGGAATGAAATAGTAATCAAACCGAAAGACCCCTTAACTATCTAAAGGATTATAGAACGAATCACACTTTTACCACTAAACTATACCCGCTACAATCCGATTATTGTATATAAATGAACCTTTTGTCGAACAAGAAAATGGGTCGTAATAAAAAGTTAAAAGAGTAAAAAGAAAGGATAGGATCATAAAATAATCATGAAAATTAGAGCGTTTACGTGTTGTATCAGAGAACCCAATGAGATTCGGAAAAGAGAATTCATTAAATTTCAATAACTAAAACTAAATAACAAGTGTTTTTTTGCCGGAGGTTTTTGACCTAGACGTCTCGACAAAACTACTTAAGCCATAACATACATGAAAATGTATTGTGCAAGAATCCAGAGTTCCCTTTTTGTTATTTATTTACTTTACTAAAATAAAAGGAATAAAGAAAGAATAAATATAAAAAATTAAGATAAGAAACGACACTTTGATTCGATATCATTTGATTCTATATCATAGAAATCAAAAGAGTTTTTATTTTTCCAATCGTAATAACAAGCAAGTATTTTAGTTTTCAAATAAAAAAAAAAATTATTTATGATTCGTTGGAACAATAAATGGTGGGCCCGGCCTGGTCAGTACTTAGCCGGGCCGTGGAACTAAAAAGCACTCTCGGATGAAAAAAAAAATATTATGAAGGGCTCTTTCAATCCTTATTTTTTATAATGTAACATAGTATTATCCTTTTTCAATTGGGAGGAGAGATGGCTGAGTGGACTAAAGCGTCGGATTGCTAATCCGTTGTACGAGTTTTTCGTACCGAGGGTTCGAATCCCTCTCTTTCCGTTTTTGTTGATGACTTGGTATTTTCTTTCGAATTTTTCGCGAGCTCTTTTTATTTTTAATAGTTAAAAATGTGTAATAGATAAAATCCTACTAAGAACATTTTAAAATCAAGCAAGGAAAACCTTATCTTTTATTCTTCACGTCCAGGATTACGTCCTGGATCATTAGACAGGAATCCGAAAATAAAGAGAGAAACAAAGAATATCACTACCGTGTAAACAAATAGTTTGAGAGTAAGCATTACATAATCTCCAAGATTTTTTTTAGTAAAAAAGAGAATAGATTCTCCGTTTTTATACCGCATACCCTACTATTTTTATTTTTTTATTTTGACACCAAGAAATAAAGTGGGGTGATCCAGATTTTTCGCGGTTGTACAAGAATTTCAATATTTGAATTGAGGGTGTAAGACTTATCTGATCTTATCAATTCTTTTCTTTGAATTTTTTTTTTTTCAATAAATCATGAATTTGTCTAGACATTATTAAATTAAAGATATCATCGAAAACTTACAGCAGCTTGCCAAACAAAGGCTAAGAGAAAAAAAAACAGGGGTATTACTGGCATAACATCTACGATTGGATTTAAAAAAGCGTAGGCCTCGGGCAATTTGGCGACGAAAAAACTACTTGAATAAAGAGCAGAATTAAGACAGATACAGATCAAACTAAATATATTAAGCATAACAAACATTTTGTTCTTGAGGATAATTGTATTTTATTTATTTTGATTGAGTTATTAATAAATTGAGTTTTTTATTATTTTATTATTATAAATATGTTATTATTCATAGAAAAGAAAAATGAATAAAAAGAAAATAAGATAGACCAAAAAACTTTCTTTGATTTGAACTCACCCAATCAAAAATCCTTCAATTCTCAAATCATAAAGAGAATAAACCATACTTTCATACAATATCTTAATTGAATTATATGTAATGATCAATAAATTCTGTTTAATTCTACGTCTACATGTATAAAAATTCTAGTAATCTATTTTATTCTAGTAATCTATTTTATAGATAATAGATATTTAGACTTGAGTTGACGAACAACCAGTACCAATATTAGTGTTTATTAGTGTCGACTAGAAATGGGGCGTGGCCAAGTGGTAAGGCAACGGGTTTTGGTCCCGCTATTCGGAGGTTCGAATCCTTCCGTCCCAGAACATACCTGACCCACGATCATTTTATTAATATATAATTTTATTAATCTATAATAAAAAATAAAATATATATCTATATCATAATCTATATCATAATAAAATATATCAAAATAAAGATTGTCTTTTCGACCAGTCTTCCGTTTAAGAGTATAATATTGTTTAAGAGTATAATATTGTTATAGAATGTGATTCTTATTTCTTTTTTTTTTTTTTTTTTATTAATCATTGATGGTTTAATCCAATATGGATTTATCTTTCTCTTAATGATGATAAAAAGCGAATGGTACTTACTGTAAAACCTTATGCAAATAATGATATAGGGTAGGAAACTATTCAATCAATTAAATCTTTTTAATGATTTCTTATGAGTTCTTGGTACTCTAAGAAGTGTGAAATTGTTGAATTTATCCTATCACGTTACTTGAAGATAGAGATTCAAAATAACTTGTTTATTCGTGTTTATTTATTCATGTTAGTTATAATTAAAAAAAAAAATTATAAACAATGGGGTTAAATTGATTGAATTCTTGTTGAGATTTCGTCATACATTATCCATTCTTCATATAGAAGAAAAAAGTATAGATTATTATGTACCGACCGAACCGATGATTATTCACGATTCCATAATTGAATCAATTACATACTGGTTCCAAACTGAAGGAATGTTATGGTAAAACTTCGTTTAAAACGATGTGGCAGAAAGCAACGTGCGACTTGAAGGACATGATCGGCTGTGGATTCTTACATCCACCACTTTGTTTATATTATATAGGAACGAAAGTGCTCTTGGCTCGACATCATTTGTTCTGTTCCACTGGAACCCTCATTTTTGAGAGTGTTGCCATGTAAATAGTACACGATGGAGCTCGAGTAGAACGTATTGATTAATTTCTCAAGGGCAAGAATCTAAGGTTAGTATCGATCAATAAATTGGAACAACTTCGTAAGTATATTTTAGATATATAAATCTAAAGGATCCAATTCGATAAAATTAAAAAGTTAATTTTGTTGGAATTGGTAAAACTCTTTTGATCAAATCAAAAGTAAAGTGTATTACGTAGGAATCAACCATTCATACGATTCTTTGATAGAAAGAAATCACAAAAAATGGTATGTTGCTGCCGTTTTGAAACGATTTAAAGATCACCGAAGTAATGTCTAAACCCAATGATTCAAGGCAAAGATAAAGATCCTGGAACAAGGAAATACCGTTTTCAATTGTCTCAACAACCAGATCGTATTTAAGAATCAAAATAGATTCTAAAGGAGACAGACAAAAAGGGTTAGAGACCACTCAATAAATTTAATACTTAAAAGGTTTCTTTTGAGTTATTTGAGAGTTATTCAACTTGAGTTATGAGGATACAAATAATTTTTTTTTTTTTGGGGGGGGGGGAAGACTAAGAAAAAGTATTTTAACTAAAATCAATAATATAATGAATTTGATGATTTTATGGATCTATTTGATATTATGATTCTATACATAGACATAATTTAGAATTTTCTCGAGCCGTACGAGGAGAAAACTTCTTATACGTTTCTAGGGGGGGGGAGTATTGTTCATCTATCCCAATGAGCCATTTATCGAATCGTTGCAATTGATGTTCGATCCCGACGAGAGGGAAGAGATCTTCGTAAAGTGGGTTTTTATGACCCGATAAAGAATCAAATCTATTTAAATGTTCCTGCTATTCTATATTTCCTTGAAAAAGGTGCTCAACCTACAGGAACTGTTCATGATATTTCAAAAAGGGCGGGGGTTTTTACGGAACTTCGCCCTAATCAACAAATAAAATTCAATTAATGAAATAAAAAAAATGTGGATGATTTGTATATAGCCTTGTATAACCTTTTTGTTTCTTTGCTATTTCCTCTTTTGTTCTATTTATATCATACTAAATTTATTATTGTTACTATAAAAGAGTGTCTTTTATAACGACAAAAATCTATTTATATTTTATTGATATAAATTTTATTGATATATATAAAATAGATAGAAAAAGATTAAGTGAATAAATAAATGAAGTAATCGGGTCTATAAATATAAAATTTTGAGATTACTGTCAATGAGTTAAGGAACAAATAAAAAAACACAAAGGATTTCACTTGCTTATTTTAGTGAATAAACCTCATTTTTTTACTTTATTTATTTTTCCACCAATATTGTATCAATGTTGTGTTGTATAGAAATATTATATATAGTGCCAATCCAACACAAGTCCTTAGTTTTTTTTTCTTATTTTTTCTTATAATTCTAATTGTCTAATTGATTGAAATTGGAATTGTTAGTTATATTTATAAATTGTTTTTTCTTTTGTATTCTTTTCTCAACATTCATATTGACAACAGTGTATCAAATAAATATAATCCGATCGTGGATAAAAGGATCCATTTATATCTCCATTCCATAGCTTTTATTTCATTCAAATAATGGGTTCTTGTATTTTCTGTGATACAAGAAGTCTTTTTTTGATTAAGATTAAACTCAATAAAAATCTATATATACTATAGAATTAATGGATGACATAAGAGACAAGGAGCTATTTATAAATATTTTACTTTATCCCTATTTTTATCTGAGAATTTTTTCATCGGATCTGTTCATTTTTATTATGTTCAGAATCTAATCAATTAGAATTTTAAAAATTTTTGCTATTTTAATGTTTTGATTGGTTTGGATTGCGTTGTGCAATTCAATCTTTTTTTTATTGAGATTCCGATTGTATCTACACATTCTAATTATTTTATTTGGGTTGCTAACTCAACGGTAGAGTACTCGGCTTTTAAGTGCGGCTAGCATCTTTTACACATTTGTATGAAGCAAAAGATTCGTCCATACCATCGGTAGAGTTTGTAAGACCACGACTGATCCTGAAAGGAATGAATGGAAAAAGCAGCATGTCGTATCAATGGATAATTCTAAGAATATTTCATTCTTACCGAATAGGTCCAAAACCTTATTTAAATTGTTTGAATTCTTGTCGTGTAATAAAAAAAATGAATTTGGTCGAGTGAATAAATGGGTAGAGCCCTACTACGGTTCCAATTATAGGGAAACAAAAAGTAATGAGCTTCTGTTCTTAATTTTTGAATGATTACCCGATCTAATTAGACGTTAAAAATATATTAGTGCTTAATACGGGAAAAACTTTTCCCATGAGTGGATTCTAAATTTCTTATGAGTCCTAATTATTAGCTATTACCCATTATGGGGTAGAGATAAATGTGTAGAAGAAGGCAGTATATTGATAAAGATTTTTCAAAATCAAAAGAGCGATTGGATTGAAAAAATAAAGGACTTCTAACCATCTTGTTACCCTAGAATGAACATAAATCAATTAGATGGAAAAAGAGAGGCTAGAGAGTCTGTTGATGAGTCTTACTTGTTCCGAGGTATTTTCTTACTATAATACCTTGTTTTGACTGTATCGTACTATGTATCATTTGATAACGCAATAAATCACCTATTTCTTTTCTTGTTCAAATTTAAAATGGAAGAATTTCAAGGATATTTAGAACTAGATAGATATCAGCAACATGACTTCCTATACCCACTTATCTTTCGGGAGTATATTTATGCACTTGCTCATGATCATGGTTCAAATAGATCGATTTTGTTGGATAATGTAGGTTATGACACTAAATATAGTTTACTAATTATAAAACGTTTAATTAGTCGAATGTATCAACAGAATCATTTGATAATTTCCGCTAATGATTCTAACCAAAATAAATTTTTTGGGTACAACAAAAATTTGTATTCTCAAATGATGTCGGAGGGATTTGCAGTCATTGTGGAAATTCCGTTTTCCCTACGATTAGTATCTTCCTTAGAGGCGACAGAAATCGTAAAATCTTATAATTTACGATCAATTCATTCAATATTTCCTTTTTTAGAGGACAAATTCCCACATTTAAATTATGTATCAGATGTACTAATACCCTACCCCATTCATCTGGAAATCTTGGTTCAAACCCTTCGCTATTGGGTGAAAGATCCCTCTTCTTTACATTTATTACGACTCTTTCTTCACGAGTATTATAATTGGAATAGTCTTATTACTCCAAAAAAAATTATTTTTTCAAAAAGTAATCCACGATTATTCTTGCTCCTATATAATTCTCATGTATGTGAATACGAATCCATTTTACTTTTTCTTCGTAATCAATCTTCTCATTTACGATTAACCTCTTCTGGTATCTTTTTTGAGCGAATACATTTCTATGAAAAAAAAAAATATCCTGTAGAAGTAGAAGAAGTCTTCGTTAATGATTTTCCGGCCGCCATCTTATGGTTCTTCAAGGATCCTTTTATGCATTATGTTAGATATCAAGGAAAATCTATTCTGTCTTCGAAGGATACCCCTCTTCTGATGAATAAGTGGAAATATTATCTTGTCAATTTATGGCAATGTCATTCTTATGTGTGGTCTCAACCAGGAAGGATTTATATAAACCAATTATCCAAGCATTCCCTTGATTTTTTGGGTTATTTTTCAAGTATGCGACCAAACCTTTCGRTGGTACGGGGTCAAATGCTAGAAAATTCATTTATAATGGATAA